AACTTGTTTCAGTTGCGTATCATAAGGGATTCTAACAACTGCTTCAAATACAGTATCAGGAAGCACAGATTGCGGAACCTCAATATCCACGGGCTTATTAGCTAAATGGCAATTGGCACACACAATTCGTCCAGTTGCTTCTCGTGGATTTTCATAACCCTGCTGCGCAAAAATAGGATATGCATTTGAAATAGATGTCTGAGTTATTACATATATCACGATCGATACAGAAATAAATCGAGTCATCTGCTCCTTTACCCAAGAAAAAGTATTTCTATTTTGCATGGTCCAATCACCGATCCCCCAATTTCTACAATAAATTTTGTAGGTAGCTAGTATAGTTCCCTATCCATAAGTCTGTCATTGTACTGGAATTGTACTGGAATATAGGACAAATACCCTGAATAAACAGGTAGAAGTATAAAGAAAGAATAAGTCAAATTTTAATTTCGTTATGCACGAAGAAAGAATCTTTCTGATTTGATTGATATCAAGAGATCAAATGAGTTCTTCATTCTCATTCATTAATTGAATGATAAATGACTACAAGTGAAGGAGATACACGATTTAAATAATGGAAAATCCAATATTTCACAATTGTATCTAGAATGACTGGAAAAGTGGAAACAAGACCGGATATTATTTGATCGTTATGTGTTAATCCAAAATCGTTGTAGACCGAACCAATCATTAGTTCCCAACCATGTGGAGAGTGGAATCCGATCCATAAATCGGTGACTAAAAGAATAGAAAAGGCTTTTATTGTGTCACTTAAGTTATATAAGAATTCCTGAACCCAAGAATTAAGAATGACAAGTTTTTCATTACTCAGAATAAAATAACTACTTAGAATAGCGAAACAGATTATATTTGTCGAGAAATGCAAAATGCTATGTAAATAAAATTCATTATGTATTTTGACCAATTGTATTGTTTCTTTGTGGATTCCTATACGAAGCTTTTGTAGATGTGTTTCAGGGTACTCCTTTATCATTTCATCCAACAGAAATAGTTGTTCTAATTCTATGAATTTTTCTAGAACGTTCTTCTCTTGAATATCATTCAAGAAAGTTTCGGATTGCCTGATATTCCACCAATCATTAACCCAAGGTTCCAGACATTTATTAAATGAGAGAGAGACCCACCAGGGTAAAAATACTATAGATGCAAGATATGGAAGGAAAATCAACGCTTTCTTTTTTTTTTCACTTTTCTTTTTTTGAATTGTTAATAAACTTGCTTCTTTTTATTTGTTAATTTTATCTTATTTGATATTTCTCTGAAGCATGAGTTCTATAACAAGGTGTGGAACCTATGGATCTATTCTCAATTTTTGTATAATTATTTAGTCCTTTACTTAGTCCTTGATCTAAGTAAATGAAATCTTGGGTCTAAATTAAATATAGAAATAAAGATAGAGTATAGAAATAAAGATAGAGTCTGTTTTGGATGAAAAAAAAATTCAGATTCAGATATTTAAATTGAACAAATGAGAACCCCATTGTATTGCATCCTTATTTGTTCTTTTTGACGAATGCTCAAAAACCGTTTGAAGAATATTATTCAAATTTCAAGACGAAAGAACTCCACCGTGGACCAAGTAATTATTTCGAAATGTTTCACCCTAGGAAAAGAAGAGATATTTCTGAAGAATATTGATGATGAAATCCGAAATAAGTGACAAAACGAGAGATAAATTGGATGGTTATGAGAGATCCAATCGTTTGTTTCTCAAGGAGCAAAATGAAAGATAAAAAGTATGATCTATCCGTATCTATATCTAATATATCATATCCATTATAAAATGGAATTTGGCCCTAAACTAAAAAGAAAAGAGGAATTCCCTATTTCGAAATGTCCGGTTTTGGTATATGTAATGAATCTATACTTATTATACTTGTTACTAGTATGAAATATGAAAGAAAGAATTGAGTTGAACTCCATCATACACTAACAAAATTTTGGCAGACGAAAAATGACTTCTTATTATAGTTTAGTCGTTTTGTTCCATATACGTCCCCCCGCTTTTGCTTTATTCTAAGGGTCACCACCACATCAACAGAACAAAGAAATAGAATCTAGCATGTTCCACTCGAATGAGCATTCTGAAGAAACTTCAGTTGTATTAAAATAAAATGAAAAAGAAAAAAAATAAGAAAAAGATTACTGAATTCCTTTTCTCATGCTGAGAAAGTATTTATTCCTCGTTTCATTTCAAAATACTTCAATTGGTACGCGCAAGAAATAGGCTAATTCCGCAGCTTTTTGTTCAATTTCTCGCGGAGTTAAATTCTCATCAGTACGAGTCAAGGGAATAGTTCCATGGCCCTTGACTTCCATATAAAGGACACGTCGAGTATAAAGGCCCTCTTTAACCTCCATTCTGATTGACTGAATATCACTCATAAGGAAGCGAAGGAAGATACGACGATTTTTTCCAGGAAATCCCCAACGAAAAATACACACTATTCCTTCTTTTCTATCGAATCGATCATAACCACTACCTACATTCCACAAAATTGTGCACCACAAATAGGAGCTAATGAATAGACCCGCAATTCCATAGAAAGACATAACAATCCCTTGTGGAAAAAAAGATATTTGCTGATATGGAAATACGGATATCAGATCCCTACCAAGATAACTGGAAGTTCCAACGATTAAGAATCCTAGTGAACCTAAAAAAAGGATACAGGCCCAGAAGAAATTACTTGTTTTTCGAGACCCCGTTATAAGTTCTATCCATATATGTTCTGATCGCCAGTTCATACTATACTAGATCCAATTGCATTCGATTGGAATTGGGAGAATAAACCAAATGAATTTGACTTATTTTGCTCCCGAGCCCGAGGTAACTCTCATCAACTAGCACTTAATGTGAACCATTAGAAGTAATTGGTTAGATACATTGACTTTCCACTTTAAATATTCGATGATCCGCTTTTGACCAGAGCTATACCTGCGTATACATGCATTTATACGGATATAATGTATATATATGCAAAAGGGCTCTTCCTTTCATTTGTATTCGCAAGGAGTCACATATCGTACCGCATTCCACTAAAAAAATAGATACCTAAATAATGATCCAGCGTTGATTGAAATAACTTGTGAGATTTGGTCCCATACATCGCAGCTAGACAATCTTATTTTTTTGGACATAAAGAAATAAAGAAGCCATTGCAATTGCCGGAAATACTAGGCCCACTAAAGGCACAAAAATAGAGGGTAAGTTGAAATCTGTCATAGAATGGGTACCTCAATTTAATATTTGAACCTCTTATAAAGATATCTTATGATAAGTAGTCTATCTATTAATTATATATCCAATAAATAAGTAGTTAATAAATAGTAGTTTAAGTAAAAAAAATAATATTAAGTACAAGAAACATAAAACTACATTAAATGTACCTATTTTTTTATCTTTCTACACGAATTATGTATGATAATTCTATTTAATAATAAACTTTTTCTTATCCTGTTTTCATTCTTATCTGCTTTCTAAAACAATAAGAAGTTTTTATGAGTTCGCGACTCTAACTAATCTGATACAAGAGGGATTCATCGTAAAAGTCAAAAAAATCCCTAGGAAGAAAAATTCACTTTTTTATCCTGGGTTTCTAATTCCTCTTGTATCAGATTATATATCATACATTTAACATTTTAGACTTCTAGAAATTTTATTTTTTTTTTTTTCATTATTTTATTTATATAATTTATTATAATTTATTTATATAATTTATTATAATTTATATTTATATATTTATTTATCTATATATTTATATATATATATATATATATTAAAAAAAAAAAAAACACTTCTATCAGTTTGAGCTCGCCTCCCTAGCCAATAGAAGTTTTTATGAGTTCGCGACTCTAACTAATCTGATACAAGAGGGATTCATCGTAAAAGTCAAAAAAATCCCTAGGAAGAAAAATTCACTTTTTTATCCTGGGTTTCTAATTCCTAATCAGAAATAGAGGTAAAATACAAACAAAACGGATCCGTGGGAAAAGAGAAAAGTAATTATCCAAAACTTCTGACTCTTCCTACAACAAGCAGAATTTATGTTCCCAAACGTCATTTTTATTGGTTTTTTGTCACGATGATGAATTCTTTTTTGCTCACTACAAATAACTGAATCTAGTACTGTACTTGAATTTTAAAAATTTTAAGTCAAGGGAAGGAAACCATGGAGCTGAAATAACTCACCCAGAACACCTTTTAAAAGATGACGTGGTACGATTGGATCGAATAAGCCCTTATGGAATGAATACTCAGCCGCTTGTGAACCGTCGGGTACTGCCTTATTCAATGTTTGTTCAATTACTCTTTTACCCGCAAATGCAATGTAGGCATTAGGTTCAGCAATAATGATATCTCCCAACATACCAAAACTGGCTGTAACTCCACCGGTTGTAGGAGATGAAAGAATTGATACATAGAATAACTTTTTATTTAATTGATAATTATATAAGGCAGAAGATATTTTAGCCATTTGCATCAAGCTCAAACTTCCTTCTTGCATGCGTGCTCCTCCAGAAGCACATACAATAATAACAGGTAGAGATTGATTAGTAGCATATTCGATCAAACGGGTGATTTTCTCACCGACTACGGATCCCATACTTCCTCCCATGAACTGAAAATCCATGACCCCAATTGCTACGGGAATACCATTTAGTTGACCTATGCCTGTTTGAACAGCTTCAGTTAAACCTGTCTTTCTTTGATAAAAATCAATACGATCTCTATAAGGTTCCTCCTCTGAATGAAAATCAATGGGGTCCGTCGAGACCATACTCTCATCCAGAGGATCCCAAGTACCTGGGTCAATCAAAAGTTCGATTCTCTCTGAACTACTCATTTTCAAATGATATCCACACTGTTCACAAATATTCAGTTTTGACTTAAAAAATTTTTTGTAATTTAATCCATAACAATTTTCGCACTGAACCCATAAATGTCTGTATTTTTTATTTATATCTAAATCATTAGA